TATTTTTTTGTGGTTATAAGATCGCTCGAGAGTCAAACGCTTATTCTAAGGTTTCGAATTAGACCAATGAAATTCTGTCTGCTAGATTTCGAATAAATAAAGTGCTTCTGAATTGATCTCATCTTTTAAGAATTTTCATTTTTCTTTGTTGATTAAAAACTTTATCCTTGAATAAAAAAAGGCTTTTTAGACGAATATCACATAGATATCTCAACCTATCATTTTCGATTACGAAAAAGAATTAGCGATTGCATTTCATAATAAGAATTCTATCTTTCTAAATATAGGTATGAATAAAAAAAAAGATCTCTTTTTGCAATTCTAGTCTTTCTATTTTATTTCGTTCCTATTCTCCTTTCTCAAAAAAAAAAAGGGACATTATCCAAAGTAAAAGATTTCTTCGTTCTTGATAGTTATTTACTTAATCGGTGGATAGGAACATACTCTAGATCGAAATTGTGGGGGGTACTTCTTAATCATTTCTACCAACTTAAAGCCCGAACTCAAATTCCTTTTATATAAAGAAATATCCTATTGGATAATTTCCAGAATCTCTATTATTAATCCTTTGTGTATCTTGGTCTTCCTAACCATCCACTCATTTTGTTTGAATCTCCCATTGGGGCAATCACTATGTTAATAGATGGTAAAAACCCCATAAGTTGATCTTTTGAACCCGCTTCAAGTCATGATGACTAATCAACTAATCTTGGGGTAAACAGTCTCGACTGCTTATGTCTTTACTTTCACTTAATTCTTGTACATAGGAAATGAGATTGAATTCCTTTAACAGCAAATCTTTAAGCCGTTTTATTTCACTCATATAACTATCTGGTTTATTTTATCAACCCCAATGATGAATAAAAAAATATAAAATAGATATTCAGTTCATTTAACTTTCTTGCTAGAAATAAAAGAAATAGGGGAATTTTTATGTCTCACTGAATCACACGTAGAGATATTGATAATACACATAGAGTTAATGGTATTTCATAACTAATTGATTGAGCAGCAGCCCTTAATCCACCTAAAAAGGAATATTTATTATTTGATCCATATCCCGACATAAGAAGTCCAACGGGAGCAAGGCTTGAAACGGCGATCCATAAAAAAACACCAATACTAAGATCAGCTAGAATAAGTCGATAGCTAAAAGGAATTACTGAATAACTTAGTAAAATGGATATGACCGCTATGGATGGCCCGATACTGAATAAACGAGTATCGCCTCTAGATGGAAGAAGATTCTCTTTGAAAAGTAGTTTTGTACCATCTGCTAGAGCTTGAAGAATTCCTAAAGGCCCAGCGTATTCAGGTCCAATACGTTGTTGTATTCCTGCAGATATTTCTCTTTCTAACCAAACAATTACTAGTACACCTAGTGTGATTCCTAATACAAGAGTCAAAATAGGGACAAGCATCCATATGATCCTATAGACCTCTTTTAAGGATTCCAATCTGGAAAAAGAATTGATAGTTTGTATTTCAGTTGTATCAATTATCATTTCAACGATCAACTTCTCCCATAATGATATCTATGCTACCTAGTATCGTCATAATATCAGCCAATTTCATTCTTTTAACTAACTGAGGAAGAATTTGCAAGTTGATAAAACCCGGTGGTCGAATTTTCCATCTCCAAGGAAAAACACTCCGATCTCCTATCATAAAAATTCCCAATTCGCCTTTTGGTGCTTCAACTCTTACATAAAGTTCTTGTTTCGACAATTCAAAAGTTGGAGAAGGTTTTTTACTAATAAATCGATATTGAAAATCATTCCATTCAGGGTTTTTTATTCTATCAAAGCGTCGGATTTCTAAATTCTCATAGGGTCCCCCTGGAATTCCTTCCAGGGCCTGTTGAATAATTTTTATGGATTCTGTCATTTCACTGATTCGTACTAAATAACGCGCTAATGAATCCCCTTCTTTTTGCCATTGAACCTCCCAATCAAATTCATCGTAACACTCATAACGATCAACTTTACGAAGATCCCATTGTATTCCGGAAGCTCGTAGCATTGATCCTGATAAACCCCAATTTAGTGCTTCTTCTGCGCCAATAATGCCTACGCCTTCAACTCGTTCTAAAAAAATAGGATTCCGTGTAATAAGCTTTTGATATTCAGCAACCCCGGTTAAAAAATAATCGCAAAAATCCAAACATTTATCTATCCAGCCATGAGGTAGATCAGCAGCTACTCCTCCGATACGAAAATAATTATGCATCATGCGCATACCGGTGGAAGCTTCGAATAGGTCATATATCAATTCTCGTTCTCGAAAAATATAGAAGAAAGGAGTCTGTGCCCCAATATCTGCCATAAAAGGGCCAAGCCATAACAAATGGGAAGCGATACGACTCAATTCCAACATAATAGCTCTGATATAGCTAGCCCTTTGAGGTACTTGAATATTACCTAGCTGTTCCGGTCCATTTACAGTTATTGCTTCTGTGAACATAGTAGCTAAATAATCCCAACGCGTTACATAAGGCAAATATTGTATAATTGTTCGATTTTCCGCAATTTTCTCCATCCCTCTATGTAAATAACCCAATATTGGTTCACAGTCAATAACATCTTCACCGTCGAGAGTAACTATCAGTCGAAGAACACCATGCATTGATGGGTGGTGAGGGCCCATATTGACTATCATGAGGTCTTTTCTTGTAGTTGATGCAATCATAAGTTTTTTTTTCTCGAGTCATTCTTCCGTGCGTTTCTGAAAGTAAAAAGAAGTTCATCAAAATGGAAATGAATAAGTTTAAATGGTATCACACTTCAAATTAACGAGTTTTTATTTCTCGAATACCCCACTCACCGATTAATTCTTTATAACGCCCTATATTCTTTTTTGACAAATAAGCCAGCAGCCGTTGACGTTTTCCCAAAATTTTTCGCAAACCTCTCTGAGATGAAGAGTCCTTTTTGTGCAATTCCAAATGTGAAGTAAGTCTCCTTATTTTAGTGGTGAAACTGAATACTTGAAATTCAACAGACCCTCTGTTTTCTTCGTTTTCTTTTTGAGAAATAATCGAAATGAATGAATTTTTGACCATAAAAAAAAGCCTTTGCCCCCTTTTTTTACAGATATGGATTTTACTGATCAGTAATAATAATGCCATTCATTTTAATGTGGTATATACAATTTATGAACTCCTAATTTTCTGAAGTAAAATCAATCAATCCAACCAATTTTAAATTGGATTTAGATAGAGGATAGAAAAGGATTGGTACTTTTTCGCATCGAAGAATTTAGACCGAAAATGAAGCAGGTTCTGTTGATTTCTTTTGCGATCTAATTGAGACAAATTTCGTATTAGCTATTCGAATGAACTGTAAGACATGTGATGTGTGTATTTGGTTGCTTTCATATACCCTATAAAGCATATAGTAAGTATATAAGTATATAGTAAGCATATAGTGAAAAAGTGTATTATTCACGAATTTTGAATTCGTGGATACATCTGTATCCTTAATATACAAAAATGACTGCCATTATTGGTATCAAACCAAGAACGATTCATACAAGCTAAATCTTCTAATCGATAATTAGGCCAAAGAAAAAGCTTTAATTTAATTAATTTCTTTTTCTTTCTAGCCAGATGTTTATTATCAGACGAAACTTGGTTGCTATTTTTTACGTTCTTCTCGTTCCAAAATACTGAATTTCTATCTACACCATTCCTACTCTTTGAATTGAAACAAATCAGAATTCTCAATTTTCTACGACATCTAAACGATAAAATATTTTCAGGAACAGGCAAATCTAAATGAGCTTTGTGCCTAGTTTCAGTTATTCTTTGATGTAGTGAACTAGCTTCATAAAAATTATTCTTAGAAACATATCTTTGTTCTTGGTATTTTTGATTAGTTTGGTGCTTACTCTTATGAAATAAGGAAATACCTATGATTTGATACATAATCAATTGTCCATCGTCGTTTCCAGGCAAATGAATGGGGTCTATAATCAATACTCCCTTTTTCATCAATTCTGTAGGAGTTAAACTCTTCTGAATCAACATTATATCCAAACTCATTTCTCTCTTTTGAATTGAGGATATAATAATTTTTCTTGGATCTATCAGTCTAAGGAGGAGACAATATACCTTGATATTATTGGTAATTTTTTGATTCAAAGTATCGTCCCATCTCAATTGAAAAAGCAAATAACGTTTCAGGAATAAATCTAGTTCTACTTCTGTGTTACTTTTGTATTGTTTTTTCTTTTTCCCTTTTTTCATGTCTGATCTTTCATAATTTTCTTCAATGTCTTTTTCTTGTGAAAGAATAGAGCGAAGGTATCTTCGTCCTGTGGATTCTTTTTGTTCTTGATTTCGATGATTTTTAGTCGATGGTATCAAAAAACTTCTTTTTTGCTTTTCATTGATCTTTTTATTTTCACTACTTTTTTTATTTCTATTCAAATTTAAAAGAAGTAATTTACTTGGTATAAACCAAGGTTTCGTTTTATATGCATTATAAAGTAAGACAAATTCTGGGAAGAACCAAAGTTCAAGATTCGATATGGGATGCTTTAACATTTTTTCATTCATTCCCATCCAATCAAAAAATACTTTGTGGGAGTTTGTTGGATTGATTTCTGGAATAATAAGATAAAAAAGATCTTTTTTATTAATTATTTGAGAATTATTAGTACCAACCGGAGTATCTTGATTTATATTAATATCGATCGCGATCCAGGTTTCAATATCTACCCTTTGTATAAGAGAAAAATTGATAATTTTCCAATCAAAATATTTTCTATCCGCAGTTTTTTCCATAGGTAGAATATCTACCTTTCCTAGAAAATTATTGATATAAATACTCTTCAGCATATCAAAAAGGGTGTCTTTATGTGTGTTATAAGAAATCTCTTGGTTCTTATTTCCTTGAAACGGAAATCTAGAAAAAAAGCATTCTGTTTTATTTTCATAATCATAATTTAAAAATTTATATGATAAAAGATCATATATATGGTATTTTTGAAAATTCTCTTTTTTATTCGATTTATTCACTAATAATAATGAATAGACTTCAATTTTTTGTTGTTTTTTGGAATCAATTAATTCGTTTTTTTCATATGAATGCCATTTGCTTATATTTTCCTTTTTCGTCATACGACAGTGGCGAACTTTATTTCGCCACTTTTCTGATATTAATCTAGACCATCTCATCTGAGATAAATCGTAGTAATTACAGCTTTTCAACCATCCTTTCCATTGATTCATTTTATAACTCGAAACTCCTAATTTCGAATGAAACATCTCTTCTATTTCACAAGAATCCTTTATTTCAGGCTTAAGAAAAAAATGGATTCCTTGATATTGAAGAATAGATCTTAATTTAGACGAGTTACTAACTTGGAGTTTTGATAATTTGTAAAATACATATGCTTGTGACATGTAGGATAAGTCATAAAAATAATATGAATTTTTTTTACTAATACTATCAAGTGGCTTTTTTATAGTTGATAGAAACGGAATTGGATTTTTATTTTTTTTATTAATATTTTCTTGCTTTTTTTCATTATTGTAAATGAATTTCTCAATAATTTTTTTTGTTGATTTAATAAAAAGTTCTATATTCATTCTGGGAATATTAATGATAGATAAAAACATATATGTGTATATTCTTTCAATCAAGAAGTTAAAAAAGGGGGATAATTTAGAGATTAATCGAGCATTTCTTCTTTTTAATATTTTCCATTTTGCTAATCTTTTAGCAATATAACTTATTTTGTTAGGACTAATATTAGTTATATTTATTCTTGTAGTGACTTTTTTCTTCTCTTTTCTAATTCTTTCTATTTGATTTCGAATTTTACTTGTTCTATCAGTCAGATCCTTCATCTTTTTTTCTGTCAATGAAGAATTTGACCAATAGGTAGATCCAATTTTACTAACGGGTTTGTTAATTTTTTGATTGTTGATTATGGAATCTTTTTCTCCTTTATTTTCACTTGATTCATATACTTCTCTTAATTGAAATAATAGAATTGGATTTACTTTTGAAAGTTTTTTTATTTTTTTTTTTATAAAACTCACACTTTTTATAATCCATTTTTTTCTTTCTTTTGAAGCTTTTCGAAGTGATTTTGTTTTTCCTTTGAAAACTATTAGAACTAGAAAATACTTCTTTTTTAATTTTCCAATTTTTTTTTTGAATTCCTTGAAAATTGGTTTAAAAAAGGAAGGCCGCTTTCGGGGTGAACCAAAAGGAAATTCAGCTTCTATTCCCCAAACTGTTAAAAAACAAAAATCATCTTTTTCTTTTTTCGTTTTCATTAAATTGTTCTGAGAGTATCGTAGTTTCGATTTGTGCCAAGGTTTTAGACAGAAAGGAAATAATATTTTTATCTGAATACCGTCTGTCAACCAATTTTTCGGAAATTCTGTTTCTGATAATGGAACACCATTATAAGTACATTTAACATACATCTCTCTATTCCAGTCCTGTAAATCCTCAGACCATTCAGGAAGTTGCAATAGGAATATACGTCCAATATTTTTCGCGATTATCAATAAAGGAAATAGAATATATTTTCTAAAAATGGATTGAGTTACTAACATGCAACTTCTTATTACTTGCGTAAATAGTATGGTATCCCAGGCCTCTGCTACCTCTATTTGTGCTTTCTCCTTTCTTTTGTTCTCCTCGTTTTTTTCTTTTCTTTTTGTTTGCTCTTCTGTATACTCTAGTATTTTGAATACTTTCCTTTTTCCTACCCAATTTTTTAAAATTTGTTTAATAAACCCGGAGATATCAAAAGAAAAAAGAGGGGATTTTTTCATTCTGTTCAAAAAAAGAGGGGCATGCGCGTTTGCTTGAAACAATTTCCAAATTACTATTTTACGCCTTTGAGCCCGCATAGAACCTTTGATTATACCTCGTCGAAAATCTGATTGTTGTGAATAGCGCATCAAAGCTACTTGGTCTGTTTGATCGGGTGTATTAATATCTTTATTAGTATTAGGATCAGTTTCTTGCTTGTTACCAGTAAAAATTACTACACGTTTCGCTTTTCTTGAGCGAATTTGATGATCTACTGGAATGTCTTCTTGATGTTCTCCTGATTGTTGTTCCAAATCCGTGATTAATTTGTATGTGCATCGAGGGACTCTTTTAATGATTTCTTTTATTTTAATTGATTTTCTACGAATTTTTTGATGATTAGCATCCTTATTTACAAAATTAAAATAGTTTAAATATTTTGTTTTTTTTTCTGAATCTATTTTACTGATGAAAGTTAAGAAATCAACAATTTCTGTTGATAATGATTTTTTAGCAAATCTATTCATTTTCTGTTCAACTTCTAGGAAAGAAGTATCAAGAAGAAGGATACCGTGAATTCGGTTTCTCCCAAATTGATTTAAGAAATTGTCTATCGAAGTTTTTTTTAGGATTGATGGTGAAGGACTTTTGTGAATTGTTCTCCGATATGATCCGTTCAAAAAGGGATCATACCCTTTGGATAAGTATTCTTTTGTAGAATCAT